GCTTTTCTTGCGTATTCTTGATGAACCAGCGTTTATATATAGATGTAGGAGGATTTGTTTGGGAAGCAATAAGCCCCTTTGACATCTCTTCATCTGCAAAGAATTCTCGACGTGAAAACACAGAGACAGAGGGCTGATCTTTGAATAGGGAAAAGAATGGATCCGCAGGGTCCCAAATGAATTGGCTTGTTCGAAAAAAGCCTTGTTCTTTGGAAAATCTATCTCGTGTCTGGTACTGCATGGTTCCACTCTGCAAGAACTCCGAATCATTCTCTTGAAGCTCATCCTCTTTATGATAAATGATCCATTTACCCCGAAATGACCCAGTCCAATAGGGAAATCCCAATTCAGTGGGCCTTTCGATACAATCAAATAGATTGCCACAAGGGCGCCATATTCTAGGAGCCCAAACTATGTGATTGAATAAATCCTCCTCTATCTGTTGCGGATCGAGGGCCCCTTCCCCTTCTTCAAACTCCGATTCGTATTTTTCATATAGAAATCTCTGATCAACGATAGAACAAGATCCATTTTGCATCATATCTAACTGATTCCTTGGTTCGGACCGAAGAAGTAATGTCACTCGATTATTATCAAACTGACTGCAATATTTTTCTGTCCGTGAGGATCCCGCCAGAGCCAGAGCGCCTTCTACTTCTAATAGTAAGAATAGTAATAGGCCATGAACTAGATCAGAATCATTCTCAACGAATCCATAAGAAGTGATCCAATTTTTTTCATCGTGTCTGGATGAAGACCAAAGATCTTGAGCGACCGATCCGGCAGAACAACTCAAAAGATAAAGAAGTATCGTGAATTTCTTCATGCTCGTTCCAAGTTCGAAGTACCATTTGTACAAATAAGAATACCCCCCCTTACATGATTTCTTCTTCATATAGATAGATATAGGATCTATGGGGCAATTACTTAGAAGTACATTTTGTGTAACAGCCCTTCCTATCTGATAGAAAAGGATCCCATGATCCTGAACCGATCTTATCTGGGATCGAAAATCCCAAGTTTTTCTATGAAGAGCTGATCTAATTGTATTAGTTTCTATAATGGATTTCTTCTGTGTAATACTAATCGATAGGGCCTCATTGATAAGTGCTACAAGATCTCGCGCATTGGAACCCATGGTTATGGGCCCGAATCCGTTAGTATGGAACATCTTCTTTTCCAAGTGAAATCCCCTAGTATATGAAAGAATGAAAAAGTGCTTTCGTTGTTGTGGAAGAAGAAGCCTTCGTATCTTAATGCATGTATTTAATTTATTCGGAGCTATTAGAGCGGGATCCACTTTTTGGGGAATATGAGTCGAAGCAATAACAAGAATCTTTCCAGTGGAACATCTTTCACAATCCCTGGAGAGATAGTTCTCTAATAGACCGAGGGATAAGTAATTCGACTCATTCACATGCAGATCATGAATGTTTGGAATCCATATTATGCAAGGAGACATTGCTTTTGCTAATTCGAATTGAAGGGTGATATCAAATTGGTCTCTTTTCGGCGTCATATACATAGTTAGCACATTCGTCATAGTTAGCAGCTCCGTATCAATATCAAGATCAAGGTCATCATCACTATCATCAATATCGTCACTATCATCAATATCGTCACTATCATCAATATCATCAATAAGATAACCTTTAGGCTTGTCATCCAGGAACTTGTTCGGAAATACCGTAATGAAAGGAACATAGGAGTTTGTCGCTAGGTATTTGACCAAACAGGATCGTCCAGTTCCTATAGAACCTATCACTAAAATACCTCTAGAAGGGGATAGGGCTAAGCGGAGCGAAAAGGGTTTTCCATGAGGAGATGGGGAATGAAAACTATTAGCCCCACACGAGGTTTGTGAATAAGTGATTGTCTGATAATGAGCAAGGAATATCCGTCTTTCTGCTAAACAGGATCTATTGAACTCATAATTCATTAGATCCTTTTGATGAATGTCAACTAAGTATCGTAAGGAAATTGATCCCGGTTGTTCAATCATTTGATAACCAGAGTCATTCTTTGATAAATGATCACTATGAGTCAGACTCAATAGAATTTGATCAATCCTTTTTTCTGTCGTTAAGGTGGAGAACTGAACCAAGAATTCTCTTTCTTCATCATCAATCGAATCACTGTTCGCTACCCAGAATTCTATTTTCTCATCAATCCAATCATCGTTCACGTTTTTTCTTTTTCTTATCAATGAATAGATCTCTTTACTTGTACGACTTAGATGTCTCGTATTTCTCGAAAAAAGGATTCGATTGATGGGATTTGGTATGATACTTACAAGATCGATGAGATTGATCTTCCAATATTTCTTCTTAGAACGTAGTGATTTGACCCCATAAGTGGGACCACCACCCAATAGCATGTTGCCACCAGAAGCAGAACCCCGTATTTCTTCCAGAGAATCTCCTAATTGTTCCAGAACAACTAGAAAGAGATTCTTTAACCAGAAAGGATTCAGTTCAGATGTAGGATACCTATCCAGAAG